TGAATCATAACCCTGATAATATTGATCTAACATCATGCATGAACGGTTCTTCTATCTTGAAGAATTGGATTAAAGTAAGGACTAAAAAAAACAAGAAAAAAAAAAAAATAGAATTGAACGACGGACCGTACAGGCACCTTTTGTGCATTGCATACGGCTCTGCAATGGAATTTCCTTTTCCCCCTTCTATTTTTTCAAAGAAAAAAAAAAAGAATCCATCCGATCTAGATTGTTGAATGATCCATTTACCACCCTTCCTTTCATTCATATTGTAATGTAAAAAAAAAAATACTATGATGGTTCTGTTGCTTTCTATATTTATCTCGTCTGTTATTTAGCAATCCCAAAGTTTCTTTTTTTTTTTTTACTCTTTTCTTCGTAAGAGAAATATCAGAAAAAGGCTTCTGGTGTGGAAGAAAACGGTTTGTGACGCTGAAATGCACTCCCGACATAGAAGATCAAGTCGGAAATAACCTTTTTTCATACTACTATCTCGATATAAAATATCGTGTTAGAAAAAACAATAATAGTTTGTTCATATCGAACTTGAAGTGCCATGCTATTATTACCTATTATTCATATTCAATATGGCGAAGGCATAGTCTTCTTCTTCTTTTTTTTTTTTTAATAAAAACTCATTGGCGCCAAGCATGGGGGAATGCTAGACGTTTGGTAATTTCCCCTCCGACCAGAATGAAGGATCCCATTGAAGCGGCTAATCCCATGCATATTGTATGTACATCGGGTGAAACAAATTGCATAGTATCATAAATAGCGATTCCTGGTATTACCCATCCACCAGGGGAATTTATAAACAAATAAAGATCCTTAGTATCATCTTCTATACTGAGATATACCATGAGACCAACAAGTTGATTTGAGATTTCGCTATCAACTTCTTGGCCTAAAAAAAGTAATCTTTCTCGATAAAGTCGGTTGATTAGGATAAAATTATATCCCTTTTGAACCGTACGTGCATCTTTGGATGCATACGGTTCAAAAAAATTGCGAAAATAAAGAATCAATGTGTCGATTCCAATCCTATCTCTCTTTTTTTTAAGAGATTCCTGCTTTTCTAATGAAGGGGTTTTTTCTTCCATTAAAAAAAGAAAGAGTTTTTACCCCTTCCCTAAAAAAAAAAAGAATTTACTGAACTTATTTAATTAACCTCTCATTGATGTATTGTTTCGTCGAGATTTAAATCACGATGTCATTTTCTTGTTCCTGAATGGGCCCTTTGAATTCTTTTAGGTTCATGTTCTACTCCGGGGAAAGATCTATCCGAATTCTAGTTGTACATATAGGACAAATGATCTCAGTACCACTTCTTTTTGCTACGAGTTTTTTTTTCAATTTGTTTCATGTCTCCAAAAAACTATTCAATGTATTTATTATAATGGTTGACATGGCAGTTTAAGAGTGCTTCTCTAATTAAATAAATAAAATAGAGGAATCTTCTATGCATAGCTACAAACGGTAATTCTACATATATTACTATTACCCATTTGGTATTTTATGAGCAGAGCCTGGATACTCCATTTTTTTAGTCCAAGTTAACCATAAATTCTGCTAATTAAGAATATTGCTCCTCAATCTAAATTAATCTAATTTAACTTCACGCTACGCATGATTGATTCTTCAATCAATACAATATTTCTTGGGCGAAACAGAGGATATCTCGATCGGGGGAGAAAATGGGGAAATTCCATATGACCCAATATGTCTGACAAGTCGCACTATACGTCAACCCAAACTGCATCTTCCTCTCCAGGACTCCGAAAAGGTACTTTTGGAACACCAATGGGCATTAAATTAAAGAAAAAATTTAAGTACTATACTTCACTTTAATATGGAAACGTAAGAATGAGTTTATTGTCTTCTTCGAAGGTTTTTAGAGAAAGATAGAATTAAGAAATAAAAATCTTCATGAAGAGATAGATCGTTCGAATAATAAAAAGGATCCATACATTCATTCCCCCAAAATAGGACTAATGCTCCCATTGCGTATTGGTACTTATCGGGTATAGAATAGATCTGCTTCTCTTTGTTCTTACGAACAGAATTCGGCCGTTATTTTCAACGGAATACAATAAAAAGTAACCTTTTCTCATACAGAATTCGCTGAAAAGATTAGGTAAATAGTATAAGTCTATTGCAATGCGATAAAGTTACATAGTGTCTATTTTTCTTTGAGAAAGGGGTATTTCCATGGGTTTGCCTTGGTATCGTGTTCATACTGTCGTATTGAATGATCCCGGCCGATTGCTTTCTGTCCATATAATGCATACGGCTCTAGTTTCCGGTTGGGCCGGTTCGATGGCTCTATATGAATTGGCGGTTTTTGATCCCTCTGACCCTGTTCTTGATCCAATGTGGAGACAAGGTATGTTCGTTATACCCTTCATGACTCGTTTAGGAATAACCAATTCATGGGGTGGTTGGAGTATTTCAGGCGGAACTGTAACGAATTCGGGTATTTGGAGCTATGAAGGCGTGGCCGGAGCACATATTGTGTTTTCTGGCTTGTGTTTTTTAGCGGCCATCTGGCATTGGGTGTATTGGGACTTAGAAATATTCTGTGATGAACGTACAGGAAAACCTTCTTTGGATTTGCCCAAAATCTTTGGAATTCATTTATTTCTCTCAGGAGTGGCTTGCTTTGGCTTTGGCGCATTTCATGTAACAGGCTTATATGGTCCTGGAATATGGGTGTCTGATCCTTATGGACTAACTGGAAAAGTACAATCTGTAAGTCCAGCGTGGGGCGCGGAAGGTTTTGATCCTTTTGTTCCCGGCGGAATCGCCTCTCATCATATTGCAGCAGGTACACTGGGCATATTGGCAGGCCTATTCCATCTTAGTGTCCGTCCGCCTCAACGTCTCTACAAAGGATTACGTATGGGCAATATTGAAACTGTACTTTCTAGTAGTATCGCTGCTGTTTTTTTTGCAGCTTTTGTTGTTGCTGGAACTATGTGGTATGGTTCAGCAACAACCCCAATCGAGTTATTTGGTCCCACTCGTTATCAGTGGGATCAGGGATACTTCCAGCAAGAGATATATCGAAGAGTTGGTGCCGGACTAGCTGAAAATCTAAGTTTATCGGAAGCTTGGTCTAAAATTCCTGAAAAATTAGCTTTTTATGATTACATTGGTAATAATCCGGCAAAAGGGGGATTATTCAGAGCGGGCTCAATGGATAGTGGGGATGGAATAGCTGTTGGATGGTTAGGACATCCCGTCTTTAGAGATAAAGAAGGGCGCGAGCTTTTTGTACGTCGTATGCCTACTTTTTTTGAAACATTCCCGGTAGTTTTAGTAGATGGAGATGGAATTGTTCGGGCAGATGTTCCTTTTCGAAGGGCAGAATCAAAGTATAGTGTCGAACAAGTAGGTGTAACTGTTGAGTTCTATGGTGGCGAACTCAATGGAGTCAATTATAGCGATCCTGCTACTGTGAAAAAATATGCTAGGCGCGCACAATTAGGCGAAATTTTTGAATTAGACCGGGCTACTTTAAAATCTGATGGTGTTTTTCGTAGTAGTCCAAGGGGTTGGTTCACTTTTGGGCATGCTTCGTTTGCTTTGCTTTTCTTTTTTGGACATATTTGGCATGGCGCTAGAACCTTGTTTAGAGATGTTTTTGCTGGTATTGATCCAGATTTGGATGCTCAAGTGGAATTTGGAGCATTCCAAAAACTTGGAGATCCAACTACAAAGAGACAAGTAGTTTGATACAAGACTGCTCTGGTATCTTTATCCTCTATCTCTATTTTTTTCTCGGGTACCCGAGAAAAAAATAGAGACTTGAATCAACTTCTTTTCGTTGATTCTTTCCCCTCTTTTTTTATGGTATGGTAAATGATCCCACTCAATCAAACGAATAGATGTGAAAGCTATAATTGTAAACCACGATCGAATCTATGGAAGCATTGGTTTATACATTCCTTTTAGTCTCGACTTTAGGGATAATTTTTTTCGCTATCTTTTTTCGAGAACCACCTAAGGTTCCGACTAAAAAATAATGAAATAATTTTTCATTATAGAAACTGAAGTAATGGGCCCTCATATCAAGAGGCTCATTACTTCAACAAGTCTAGTCTCCGTGTTCCTCGAATGGATCTCTTAGTTGTTGAGAGGGTTGCCCAAAAGCGGTATATAAGGCGTACCCCGTAAAGCTTACAAGTAAACCTGATATGAAGATGGCGACTAAGGTTGCTGTTTCCATTTTTAGAAAATTTCAAGATCACAATGGATCTACGATAAGATCGTTTATTTATTTACAATTACAACGGAATAGTATACAAAGTCAACCGATCTCAACCAATGATTAAATAGGATTTATGGCTACACAAACCGTTGAGGGTAGTTCTAGATCTAGGCCAAGACAAACTATTGTAGGGAGTTTATTGAAACCATTGAATTCAGAATATGGTAAAGTAGCTCCGGGCTGGGGGACTACACCACTTATGGGAGTTGCAATGGCTCTATTTGCAATATTCCTATCTATTATTTTGGAAATTTATAATTCTTCCATTTTACTGGATGGAATTTCAATGAGTTAGGTTCATAAGAACTATGAACCTCTAGTTTTTCAATCAAAAAAAAAATTTATTTAATTGGATTTATAGACCTTTTTGGTAGTTCGACTGTGGTATTTCTTTTTTCGGTATTTCCGTAATATGAGCGTGTGACTTGTTATAGTTATAATTGATCCTATTGATAATACAGAGAACGGCCCTGTCATCTCTATTAAGATGATTCCACCCCGTCGGATATTTATTCTAATATCTGGAACACGGAATATTATAGATAAAAGTAAGAAAAAAAATATTCTAACTATGATTCATACCTATTATTTAGACCTCGCAACCGGACTAAAAAAAAATTCAGATGGGTATTTCCTAAATTAAATAATTTTTCTTTCTTTAGACTTATGAAATTAATTTTATCTGAAGAACAACTTATTTCTCTAGATTTTGTTGAGTCATTACATCCAC